AGGACAGAAATATAATTAAATTTATAGTTTCGAAAAGGCCGAAAGATGCTTTGTATACATATTCATGTAAGTCTTTGAGTGCTCCGGCATTCAATCTAATTAATATTGATTGAACGTCTAATTGGCTTTTACTTAAAATATATTTCTAATAGATCTAATTAAAGTACAAAAATCCATTTTTATTTTTTCTTAACCCCCTGAACATAATAGGACGTCTTCCCATTGTTTCATAGAGACAATAGGGAGACGGTAAGGATTAGATCAAAATCAAATGGGAAAGGTGGTGTGGTAAAGAAGGAAAGAAATAGGGTATGTGATAGATAGTGATCTATCTTCCTTCTATATTTTTATACTTTTTACTTAACTAAATGAAGAGCAACAAAATAAGGAATAGGTTTTTTTCTACATGTTAGTATCATTTCTTTGATACTTCCAAGGGGGTTTCCGCATATTTTGTTTGGGCTTAATCTTTTCTAATTATACTAGAAATCGTATAAGAACTTGTTATAATTGGATTTATTGGATTGTTTCATCAACGGTGTTGGGTCAGAATAACTTTTTGACTCTGCGCCAGTGATTCCCCTATTATTTATTAGTGAACAATAATTGAAAAATTCCTTCATAGAGATAGAGGACATAATTCACATGGATATAGTAAATCTCGCTTGGGCTGCTTTAATGGTAGTCTTTACATTTTCCCTTTCACTAGTAGTATGGGGAAGGAGTGGACTCTAGAAGTACTACTAATTGAGTTTAGGAACTAAACAGTATCACTTTTTTTATAGATCGTTCGGCAAAGTTTTTTTTATTTAAAATTTCACTATTTCAATTTAAAATTTTATTTTTAAATTGAAATAGAAATGAAAAATATCTTCATTTCGAAATTCTCTTGGATTTTAGTTGAGTAATGTATTCTATGAATAATAAATATATATGAAGAATACTCTTTCAATCAAAGAAATATTTCAATTATTTCCGTGTTCGTATTTTGAAAGTAAAAAAAGTAAAAGGAATACAAATGGTAGGAAATTTATTCCAACTGAATTCTTCATAAATTTTCTATTTCGATGAACTGACTCTTACCAAAGTTAGATATGGACCATGAGGAAGAACGGAACTTTTTTTTATTTTGTTTACCTCTTTACTGTTCAAAGATCAAAGAGAAAACAATTCGGTTATTCCATTACGTGGATACACATTGGGAAACAACATAGTAGTTGTCTAACGAGATACTGCACATCCTAAAATATTGTCTTGGGCGAGTCACATATTGCGCCGCTTGTTTTAGTTTTACTATTTTAGAAATTTTATTTATGTTTTGCTTGTTTTATTGAACCCATTTCATATCGTGGTTCAAACGTTAAAAGTCGACGGGTTTTACTAATCCTTTTCGAAATCCGAAGAAGTCATTGATTCTTTCGATCGGGATTCATATTGAAAATAATCAGAAATCTAGGAATTCTAATCGTAAAAGTAGCTTTCGATTATTTCAAATTAATTTAATTGAAATCAACACAAATTAAATACAAATAGATAAAGCAAAGAAATAGAATTGGGATACTATATAATATACATTATCACTATATACGTAATTAAATCGATTTCTATATATATAGAAAAGGAATATGATGATACTATTGTAGATTGATCTATATTAAATTAACCCGCATTACAATACAACTTTATACACTACAATAACAATACTAGATAGTATGGTAGAAAGAAATATCTGAATCTTTCTACCATACTATTGTATCTCATAGAATACGACTGATTCTAGTCTGCCCATTTCATTTAAGACGCGAAATTTTTATCCTTTTCTTCTCTGCAATTATTGATAAGAAATAAAAAATCAAGTTTAATTCAAATTAATCACCTTGGCTGACTGTTTTTACGTATATTATAAGTAAAAAAGCAGTAGGAACTAGAATAAACAGTGCAGTAGCAATAAATGCGAGAATATTTACTTCCATAATCTCATTGTTTAATTTTTCTTTAATTCGCAATAACTCGGGAGTTAATCCCATAGAGATAATAAATCTTTCGCCTGTAAATTCAATGGGATGCATTACATCTCGATGATATCGAATCGGATCAATATCATGAATAACAATATCGGAGCTATCAAATAGATTCATCGTCAAGAATTGAATAGTATAACATAGGACGATCTTTTATCCATACTGAACTCAAAATTTGATTCCCGATACAATCAATAATTCCTTTATTTATTTATCATTCTTTTCCATTCTTTCTTTTCTATAACCTACCGCCCTCTTTGTACAATCATCTGATGAAGTATCATCTAACCGCCTTTCCACTTACCATTGGTTCTAAACAAACCCCAACAAACAATAGAAGCTCAATGAAAAAAAAGGAAGGAGCTAAGTTATAAACTCCTTTTTTTAATGAGCCAATCTTCTTGGAAAACAAAAGAAGTATGATAAAGACGAGTACAAATTCCGGTATAAAAAAATCGAATATTCCATCAAATTAACTATTTTTTTATATATTTATATATAAATTTAAAAAGTTTGTTCTTTCAAGGAAAAACCCTTATAAAATATAAAAAAAAAAAAAAAAATAAAATATAAAAAAAAAAAAAAAATTCATTACCTCGCTAATAAAAAAGTGATCCTTGTTTGATCTTTATTTTTTGAATATCCTCTTTCATTGGATTAGTAATGGGACGCATATATCAAAAGCTCAATGCGAAATTTGAATGAGATAGATTATTTCAAATTAGTAAAATTTGAAATTGAGGTTACACAAAATAGGGCCCGAAAAGGATATACTTTTATTTTAATCTTAAAAAAAAAGTATTCTATACTATTCTATACACAGTAACTATGTTCAATTTATTTTATATTGTACAAATTCCATTTATGTATGTACTCCCGGGAAACATACAATACTCTACTCTATTTCATATTTCACAGATCGGGAGTAATTGAAAAAGCCAGACCCAGTACAGTACGGTATCCCGTGGAATCCTGAATCTGATGCTAATAATATAATAATTGTACTAATCCACATATGCCTCTCTCCCATCAATCGAATCGGTACTAGTCGAAGAAATGGAAATTCCCCCATTTGGTTGATGATAAATGTGAAACGAAAAAGAAAAAAAGAAGAGGGATCGCTGTTGGGAATGAAATTATGTTATTTGGACTTCTTTTCACAAAAAATAGAGAGATGAATTGATATAGTTTTTTATTGGATTTGGATTCGTCGGGACTGACGGGGCTCGAACCCGCAGCTTCCGCCTTGACAGGGCGGTGCTCTGACCAATTGAACTACAATCCCAAGTAAATACCATAATAAAATAAAGTATACATATTTTTATGATTTCATTCTAACCCTTTCAATTTCGATTAGAATTGGCGTGTTGTAACAGAGCTGCGAGTGTGATATATCGATACCCATATGTATATGTACTTTAGTGAGAGCAGCCGGTATTACTAGTAATCCTTTCGTTATTGCCAAATCAATTGGATAATCACTCGTTCAATCAAAAAAGTTTTTTTTTTATTTACTCTTTTCCTTAAACTTTACTTTATAGTTACGGATCCTGATATGAATCTAGATCATTAGCAAGATCGGAATTTCTTGGAAAAAGAGAGTAAATAAATAGTGGTATAGATATATCATAAAATGGATTTCTTCCGTATTGGGATTGGGGGATCGGGCATTTCTGGAGAGCAACAAATGGGTTATATTATATCATTTCATGGCGGATCGGCAAATTATTGGGCCGAGCTGGATTTGAACCAGCGTAGACATATTGCCAACGAATTTACAGTCCGTCCCCATTAACCGCTCGGGCATCGACCCAGGAAGAATCAATTCCAGGCTTATTGATAATCCACGATCAACTTCCTTTCGTAGTACCCTACCCCCAGGGGAAGTCGAATCCCCGCTGCCTCCTTGAAAGAGAGATGTCCTGAACCGCTAGACGATGGGGGCAGACTTGCACGACCGCCATCATACTATGTTCATAGTATGAATAGTTTTTAAAATTGTCAATATAATGGAATGGTATGACTCGATACGAAGGATCTTTCCGTCTTTCACGATTCTTTCTATACAATTTTTTTCGATAAAAGTTTGGTTCAAAGGCCACGCCGAATCTCTTTATCCGAATCTCTTTATCAATGATTCAATGAAATATCTTGGATCTATGTTAAATTAGTGGATACATGTATCACTCAAATGAATTTAGTTATGATGTCAATTAGGATAGTCTTGAAACAATTCATTGTATTGATATTTATCAAATCCAATATCAATAAACCGTTTTATTTTACCTATATTATATACTCTATAGTAAATTATATTAAATTATTTAATTTACTTTTACTGGATAAAGAAAATTTTTCATTCCTGAATGAACCCTTATACTTATTATAAGATATATCTATGTACATCTATTATAATAAGTATATATACTAAACTCATAGTGTCTTTATTCAGGAATTGGATCAAACAAGCCCTTTTAACTCAGTGGTAGAGTAACGCCATGGTAAGGCGTAAGTCATCGGTTCAAATCCGATAAGGGGCTTTGATTTTTTCATAAATAATAAAACTCCGGCAGTAGTATTCATATTTGAAGTGCGAATAAAGATATTGTTGATCTTTGTAATAAAGTAATAAAAAAAAAGTAACAAACCGTATAATTTAATATTTTAATATATAATCAAAATTATAACATTATAATTAATTTATAGTATGGTTATAAATTTGCTATTTTTATAAATTTGCTATTTTAATAAATTAAATCTATTATTAAATAAATAAATTAAATATATTATTCTAAATATTATATTAAATATTATAATGAATAATGAATGTAAGGATAAGTCGTCTCGTTAAATCTTCAAATATTACTATTCCTTTCCTATTTTCCATTATTCCAATTAAATCGATTAGAAATCAACAAAATAAAAAGTAAGTGGACCTAACCCATTGCATCATAATTATATCCACTATTCTGATATTAA